ATTTGTGAACAATGTGGATATCATTTGAAAATGAGTAGTTCAGATAGAATCGAACTTTCGATTGATCCAGGTACTTGGGATCCTATGGATGAAGACATGGTCTCTCTGGATCCCATTGAATTTCATTCGGAGGAGGAGCCTTATAAGGATCGTATTGATTCTTATCAAAGAAAGACAGGATTAACTGAGGCTGTTCAAACAGGCATAGGTCAACTAAACGGTATTCCCGTAGCACTTGGGGTTATGGATTTTCAGTTTATGGGGGGTAGTATGGGATCCGTAGTCGGGGAGAAAATCACACGTTTGATTGAGTACGCTACTAAGAAATTTCTACCTCTTATTATAGTGTGTGCTTCCGGGGGGGCACGCATGCAAGAAGGAAGTTTGAGCTTGATGCAAATGGCTAAAATCTCTTCTGCTTTATATGATTATCAATCAAATAAAAAGTTATTCTATGTATCAATCCTTACATCTCCTACTACTGGTGGGGTGACAGCGAGTTTTGGTATGTTGGGGGATATCATTATTGCTGAACCCAATGCCTACATTGCATTTGCAGGTAAAAGAGTAATTGAACAAACATTAAATAAAACAGTACCTGAAGGTTCACAAGCGGCTGAATATTTATTCCAGAAGGGCTTATTCGATCTAATCGTACCACGTAATCTTTTAAAAAGCGTTCTAAGTGAATTATTTCAGCTCCACGCTTTCTTTCCTTTGAATCAAAATTCAATCAAGTAGAACATTAAGTTCAATTATTTTATTTGTAGCAAACAAGTAGTTAGTTTATAGGAATCCAAGTAAAAATAAAAAGAATTGAGTTTTATTTGGTGACATAAGATCTACTTGTAGAAAGAATCAAAAGTTTCGGATAACTCTTTTTTTTTACCTATATTGTTGATTACTAATCAACAACCCTCTATCAACAAAATAAAAGAGTGAATTCTTCTTTTCATGAAATTAGGCGAATAAAACGAATTTCCTATTCCCGTCTTACATATGTATATATAATGAAAATATAGAATAGAGTTTTACATCTTTCTATATCTTCCGAGAATCCCATTTTGACTAGAAATCCCGGTTGGATTGGATTCTAACGAATCTTTCGATAATTTGTAAGAAACTTTTTCTTTATTAAATTAGAAGACAAGAACAAAAGACGAAGAAAAGAAGAATAATATGAAAGTCGATTATCATACATATCTTTCATGTAGAAAAACCATGAATAGGTCCATTTATTTAGTTCGACATTCCTTGTGCTTAGTATATATACTAAGTTAGAGATATATTATATATACTCACTATATACTTATATATACTAATTTAATTTTGAATTCGATTTTCATTATCTATAGCATTATCTATAGATAGTAATTCTCTACCATATCTACGAATTAATAAGAATTCCAATTCTTAATTATAATTATTATAAGATATCTTTATCATTTTAAATAATAAAAACAGGTAAAAATAAAATAGTAAATCGAGGTACCCATTCTATGATAACTCTCAACCTTCCCTCTATTTTTGTGCCTTTAATAGGCCTAGTATTTCCGGCAATTGCAATGGCTTCTTTATTTCTTCATGTTCAAAAAAACAAGATTGTGTAGATCCGATGGGATCCAATCTCATCCATTTTTTTTTCAAACTTAGACTTGTATCATAACACAGATATCTATTTCGTGGAATATGATATAACATGTGGCTTCCACCGAACATAAAACCGAACATAAAAGAAAAGCTCTTATGCCTGCAGAAAATGCTATATGGGTAAATGACTTTTAGCTATTTTCAAATAGATCAGGATCGCCGGATGGCTGAAATGTAAAGTCAGCGTATCTATATGTATGTCGATATCTATAGTAGGATCATATGAAAGGTCTGTTATTATTTTAGATTTTAAATCTAACCAATTTGATGAATGACTCCTAAAGGTTCACATCAAACTAGTGCTAGTTGATGAGAGTTACTTCGGAAACAAAAAGAGTAAAGTCAAATTCATTTGGAGTCTTTTCTCAATTTCAATAAAATACAACTGGATCAAGTATGAGTTGGCGATCAGAACATATATGGATAGAACCTATAATGGGGTCTCGAAAAGCAAGTAATTTCTGGTGGGCCATTATCCTTTTTTTAGGTTCATTAGGATTCTTATTGGTTGGAACTTCTAGTTATCTTGGTAGAAATTTGATATCTTTATTTCCGTCTCAGCAAATTCTTTTTTTTCCACAAGGGATCGTGATGTCTTTCTATGGGATCGCCGGTCTTTTTATTAGCTCCTATTTGTGGTGCACAATTTCGTGGAATGTAGGTAGTGGTTATGATCGATTCGATCGAAAAGAAGGAATAGTGTGTATTTTTCGTTGGGGATTTCCTGGAAAAAATCGTCGCATCTTCCTCCGATTCCTTATAAAAGATATTCAGTCTGTCAGAATAGAAGTTAAAGAGGGTATTTATGCTCGTCGTGTCCTTTATATGGACATCAGAGGCCAGGGGGCCA